CCTTTATCAGATTTGAACCGATGACTTACGCCTTACCATGGCGTTACTCTACCACTGAGTTAAAAGGGCTTTAAAAAAAATGAATTAGCAATTCATTTTCCATTATGAGTTTACCGTATGTATATATGTACATATATTACATACATAGATACATGTATGCATGGGAACTCATTCAGGAACAAGATATTGGATTGACTTAAGAAAATAAGTGAAGTTAGAAGTAAAGTCTAGGGTAAAATGCCCTTTTTGAGAAATACCAATACAGTGAATTGTTTTAAGACCGATGTCACTTTCTGTATTGTATTTGCTTTTATTTTATCGATCCATCAGAACAAGATTTACTTGATTGATACGTGTACCAACACAACGACATAGATTTATTCAATTTGATTGAATGATGTCTTATTATATATAATATTATATAATTATTATTATTATATAATTATTATATATTTAATTATATTATATAAATATTATATTATATAAATAATAATATTAATTAGTAAATAATATTAGTAAATAATAATATTAATTAGATAATTAAATGTATTAATTAATTGTATGTAATGTATTAAATGTATATAATTAGTTATATAATTAGTAATGTATATAATTAATGTAATGTATATGTATATAATTAGTTATATAATTAGTAATGTATATAACTAAACTAATTTAATGGGATAATAGATAATTAATGGGGCGTTTATGAACCATAAAAAAATTTTGCAAATTCTAATTATATAGAATCGTGAAAGTAGGAAAGGTCTTTCGGATCTAATCATACCATTACGTTATTATATTACTTATATATATTTTATATTGTATTGACAATTTTTGTATTGACAATTCCGAAAAACTGATCATACTATGATCATAGTCTGGTGGTGTCGGGCGGGTATGCCCCTATCGTCTAGCGGTTCAGGACATCTCTCTTTCAAGGAGGCAGCGGGGATTCGACTTCCCCTGGGGGTAGGGTACTGCGAATGTAAGTTGATCGTGGATTATCAATTATCAAAAAACCCATATCATATTCATATCATATATCATATCCATATCATATATATATAATTTATATAATTATAATTGATTCTTCCTGGGTCGATGCCCGAGCGGTTAATGGGGACGGACTGTAAATTCGTTGACAATATGTCTACGCTGGTTCAAATCCAGCTCGGCCCAAAAATTTGCCGCTTTCTTTTGAGTATGATATAACCAATTTATTTTCCAAAAATGCCCAATATGGAAGAAAAAAAAAGAGTTGAATTTTTGTTGTTTTTTCTTATTGAAAGGTTGATAATCAATCTTGTAGCAATAAAAAGAATCACAGGATTACTAGTTAAACCGTGTTATTCTTACTATATTACTATTACTAGATAGAGTATAGTCCATATCTATTCTATGTAGATATCCGTATATCATTCGTGTCTATGTTACAACACAGCAAATAAAATGCTCTTATGATATCACAAGAATATGTATGCGGTACATCCCGCTGGGATTGTAGTTCAATTGGTCAGAGCACCGCCCTGTCAAGGCGGAAGCTGCGGGTTCGAGCCCCGTCAGTCCCGACTAGGATCCAACGATCCGATGAATTTGTCAATTTATCTCTCTATTACCCCGACCAAAAAAAAGGGGGGGGCGGGGAGCAAAATCTAATTCCATGTAGGGATCCTTATTTCTTTTTTTTGTATTTATCATCAGACAAATACAGCAATTTTCGTTTCTTCTACTAATATCGATTCATAAAAAAGCTTAGCTTAGAGTTCAACGCGTCATTTTTTTTTATTGCACTTCTACTACTTGGGTCTATAGTCAATAGAATACCAGTCATATGATATTTCATCAGATAATTAATTAATTGTATAAGTCTAAGGAAAGATGTTGTATAAGGAAGAGGGCCGTTTTTAGAAAAGAGTGGAAAGGATGATAAATTCAGTAGGATTCTTTATCGGATCAGAAATCCCATTTTACTTGGTATGGATAAAAGATCCTCCTATGTTATACTATTCAATTCTCGACGATGAGTCGATTTGATAGATTAGATATTGTTATTCATAACATTGATCCGATTCAGTATCATTAGGATGCAATTTATCCCATTTAATTTACAGCAGTCAAATTTTTCATCTCTATGGGATTAGATCCCGAGTTATTGCGAAGAAAAAAAAAACAAAACAATAAGATTATGGAAGTCAATATTCTCGCATTTATTGCTACTGCACTGTTTATTCTAGTTCCTACTGCTTTTTTACTTATCATCTATGTGAAAACAGTCAGTCAAAATGATTAAGTTGACTGATACTTTTACTTCTTATCAATGATTGAAGAAAAGAAAAGGATTTAAACTCCAAGTCTTAAATGAAATGATCGGACTGGACTCGACAGTATCTGAGATAGTATGGTAGAAAGAACTAAACTATATAATATAAATATATATATTTCTACCACACTATCTAGTATAGTAGACTATCTATTAGTATATAAAATTTTATACAGATATAGGTTTGATAACATAGATCAATTTCCAATACGTCTGTACAATTATTTATGTAAAGTAAATATAAATTGTAAATATAAATAAAAGTAAATATAAATAAAATATGTAAAAAAGCACTCTAATTCTATTTATATTTATTTATATTTATTTTTTTATTTTCGTCGCGACAGCCATTTGTATGAATTTTGATCAATCCGAAATAAATAATAATTAATGGAAGGTCAACTGTTCTATCCTAATTGCTAGGCTTCTTACAATTTTAATTAAATAAGGATCCCGAGATAGATCAAAACAATCAATGTAGGAAGAAAAGTGTGGGTATATTTTTTGTATAAAATTATATAAAAGAAAACAAAACCAAGGAATCTTTTTTCTTTTTTTTACCATTCCAAAGAAGTCATCTATAAACAGAGGATCCATGAGGTTCTATGGTAACTTCTTCGGATCTGGAAAAGGGGTAATAGATTCGTCGATTTGTCATGCTTAAACATGACATTAGATGAGTCGATAAAGCCTAAATAAAATAAATAATCTAGAAGTCTAAAATGTTAAATCTATGATATATAGATCGCTCAACGCAAGCAAGATTTTTTATGCGTAGGACCTGTTTGGACAACCACTAAGAGCTTGCAGTAGAAAGTATGTATCGCTGTAATAGCAGAACAACTTTCTCTTGGAACAGTCAAAGTGTAAAAGTAAAGAAAGAGGGGGAAACAAATAAAGGAAAAAAGAAAGATTGCTTGTTTTTTATTGTAATATCTGTAATTCTGGTAAGAACCGGTTCAACAAATCAAAATAGAATAGAAAGAATTTGGTTGGAAAAAAAATCCTATCATATGTATTCCATTGATTTGAGTTTCGAAATACAACTATGGTAATCATTCATTGTTTGCTCGAATGGTTATTATTCATTAGTGTATTTTCTTATTCATATTTTACTGTAGAAAACGGAGGCATTTTTATGTTAATTTTAAACAGTTCGTAAAATAAAACAACAATCAATTAAACAATTGATACAATTTGATTACTCAATTAATAGTATTTCTAAAGTCTAGTATTTCTAAAGTCCACTCCTTCCCCATACTACGAGTGAAAGGGAAAATGTAAAGACTACCATTAAAGCAGCCCAAGCGAGACTTACTATATCCATGTGAATTATGTCTCCTATCCTTATGAAATGAAAGAATTATTCCATTATTGATCACTAATCATAGTGGAATCAATGGTGTAGAGTCAAAATGGAATTATGACTTAAGGCTATTGATGAAGCAATCCCAAAAATCCCTTCGTAACAAGTTCCTATATTATGGTATTTCTGGCTGAGCTGGTGGAATCCGTAAAGATTAGGCACAAATATGATATACATGCTTTGGAAATATCAAGCGAATGCTCCTATCCTAATAAAACATGTAGGAATAGTAAGACTCACTGTTTGTTGACTTTTTTTCATAACATAAACAAAAAAAAACATACATAAAAATAAATATACTATCAAGGTGGATAACTATCTATTCTATACCTATATTCTCTCTAAGACTTACAGTTTCTCTTTCTGTGAAAGAATTGGAAATGCCATGCGATATTACATTTTTTTTGTAATCTCCTGAAAGAAAAAATTTTCACCTTTATTCTATCTCTATAAGGCCAATCAATCAATATTGATTGGTTGATTGAGCACTAAGAATTTCTTGTGAGTTTGGAGACAAAGTATCTTTATTCATTCCTTTACACAGCTCCTAAATTGATTTCTCATCAGCCTATCCAATCCAATTCTATACTGAATCAATAGACACTAACTACCTTAGTAGTGTAGAGTAAGTAATTAAATTAGGAAGATTTGATAGTCTTTCCTACCATCCATTTTTAATCCTAGAAGCAAAAATGGAGAGTCCTTTCTAGGACCTATGGCTCATTCTTAAAATCAAATATCGACAAGGCCTAGGCCTTTATTTCTGTTTCTGTCGGGTTCGTCGATTTGGGTTTAGATCAGCAGGATAAGCAATCTCGAGTTTTTTTGTTGAGCAGGCGACACCCAGATTTGAACTGGGGATAAAGGATTTGCAGTCCCCCGCCTTCCCACTTGGCCATGTCGCCAAAATAATAAAAATGGATAGAAATTTTAAATAATATTATACTTATTCCTAAATTTTTCCTAATTTTATTTGGGGGGATTACTGACTGAACCATTTGTTTCTTTCCTATTTTATTTGGAATCCTGAATTCCGTTGTACTTATCCTTTTCTAAATTCTAAAGAATAATTCCTCTTTTTTATTGGACCTAATTGAGATCGTTTTCTTCAATTGATTGTATCTTTCTTTATACATATTTATACCATTTAGAAACTTTTCCTTTCTTTTCAAAAACAAAAAGGGTCAAAAGAGAAAAAATGGATTTATGACTGAAAAATTCAGGGCAAATTGAACCATTAACTATACTATTAACTTTGAATTAATGAACGATTTTGAAATTTGAAATTGTATTTCTTTATCTTTAATCTTTAATTTAATGACAAAAAAAAATCAAATTTTTTTATTACTAATTTACTACTATTTATTACTAATACTATTTATTACTAATTTACTACTAATCATAATCAGTAATTTACTACTAATCAATACTATTTATTACTAATACTATTTATTACTAATTTACTACTAATCATAATCAGTAATTTACTACTAATCAATACTATTTATTACTAATTTACTACTAATCATAATCAGTAATTTACTACTAATCAATATCAATATATATATATAATAATATATATATATATTATATATATTAAATATTAATATTATATTATATATATTAAATATATATATTAAATATTAAAAAATAGATATAGATTCTATTTATATAAATAGATATAGATTTATATAAATAGATATAGATTATATTTATATAATTATATTTATAATTTATATTTATATATTACATATATATTCAATAACAAAAATATAACAAAAATTTCATTTCATTCATTTGAATAACTTTTTTTTTTTATTTTCAATTATAACAACAATTATGTATATATGTAAATATATGTACATGTAAACCCCAGAGCAGAAATTACAGCGAGTCAGGTATCTTCTCTATGTATTTCTATATCTTCTCTATGTATTTCTATAGAGAATAGAATGATCGTGCTTTAATTTTTCATTGAATAGAAAAGAACAATTATGATATGGCACGACCCGTGTTGCCCTAAGTGGAACTATGATAAAAGATAAAATATACAGATAGCTAGATAACTATATTGGCATGTACTTAATAAATACAACTTACTCCTATTATATTATGATTATGCACTTTAATCATATTCTATGAATTCTACTAAAAAAAAAAAGATCCGCTAATCATTTGTTGAGTATGAAGTGTTAAAATAAAAGTAAACTCTATACTGCTCCTAATTATTCCGTCTTTATCTCATTCCCGGAGAGTCAATTAAATCCCGAATCCACTTTTTGTATTCAATCTGATCGTAATATCATAAATAATAAGTAGAAATTGGGTCAATTTTGATATTCCATACAAGACTTCATAAGTCAAGTCTACTAAGTTAAGTGGCATCATTTTTTTCCAGGAATTTCTTAATTTATTTCCATTTGTATCTTTCGCAAATTCGAATCTAATTTGCGCCGAAAATTCTCTTTGTTTTATTCACCCTCTCATTCTCATCTCCGTTCATACATATGAAATACATATATGGAGTTGTCTAAAATTTTATGTAATTCAGTAAACAGAATATATATTCCATCATTGCTAGATCGATCCATATGGATCGATGAAAAGGTGAGCCAATAATGGGATTTTTCGATAAACAGGAAACTTAAGATTAAAATGCTCCGGGATGAAAATGAGGGGATGTTCACAATACCTGGATTTAGTCAGATTCAATTTGAGGGATTTTTTAGGTTTATTAATCAGGGCTTAATGGAAGAATTTTATAAATTTCCAAAAATTGAAGATACAGATCAAGAAATTGAATTTAAATTATTTGTGGAAACATATCAATTGGCAGAACCTTTGATAAAAGAAAGAGATGCTGTGTATGAATCACTCACGTATTCTTCTGAATTATATGTACTTGCGGGATTAATTTTGAAAACCGATAGAGATATGAAAGAACAAACAGTATTTATTGGAAACATTCCTCTAATGAATTCCCTGGGAACCTTTATAGTAAATGGAATTTACAGAATTGTGATTAATCAAATATTGCAAAGTCCCGGCATTTACTACCGTTCAGAATTGGACCATAACGGAATTTCTGTCTATACCAGCACCATAATATCGGATTGGGGAGGAAGATCGGAATTAGAAATTGATAGAAAAGCAAGGATATGGGCCCGTGTGAGTAGGAAACAAAAAATATCTATTCTAGTTCTATCATCAGCTATGGGTTTGAATCTAAAAGAAATTCTAGATAATGTTTGTTATCCTGAAATTTTCTTGTCTTTCCCCAATGATAAGGAAAAAAAAAATATCGGGTCAAAAGAAAATGCCATTCTGGAGTTTTATCAACAATTTGCTTGTGTAGGTGGGGATCCTGTATTTTCTGAGTCTTTGTGTAAGGAATTACAAAAGAAATTTTTTCAACAAAGATGTGAATTAGGAAGAATTGGTCGGCGAAATATCAACCGGAGATTGAATCTTGATATACCTCAGAACAATACATTTTTGTTACCGCGAGATGTATTGGCTGCTGCGGATCGTTTGATCGGAATGAAATTTGGAATGGGTACGCTTGACGATATGAATCACTTGAAAAATAAACGTATTCGTTCTGTAGCAGATCTGTTGCAGGATCAATTCGGATTGGCTCTTGTTCGTTTAGAAAATGCGGTTCGAGGAACTATATCTGGAGCAATCAGGCATAAATTGATACCAACTCCTCAAAATTTGGTAACTTCAACTGCATTAACAACCACCTATGAATCATTTTTCGGCCTACACCCTTTATCTCAAGTTTTGGATCGAACTAATCCATTGACACAAATTGTTCATGGGCGAAAATTGAGTTATTTAGGTCCCGGAGGGTTGACAGGGCGAACTGCTAGTTTTCGGATACGAGATATCCATCCTAGTCACTATGGACGTATTTGTCCAATCGACACCTCCGAAGGAATCAATGTTGGACTTATCGGATCCTTAGCTATTCATGTGAGGATTGGTCATTGGGGATCCATAGAGAGTCCGTTTTATGAAATATCTGAAAGATCAAAAGAAAAAGAGGCACAGATGGTTTATTTATCACCAAGTAGAGATGAATATTATATGGTAGCGGCGGGAAATTCTTTGGCCTTGAATCGGGGTATTCAGGAAGAACAGGGTGTTCCGGCTCGATACCGTCAAGAATTCCTGACTATTGCATGGGAGCAGGTTCATCTTCGAAGCATTTTTCCCTTCCAATATTTTTCTATTGGAGCCTCCCTCATTCCTTTTATCGAGCATAATGATGCGAATAGGGCTTTAATGAGTTCTAATATGCAGCGTCAAGCAGTTCCGCTTTCTTGGTCCGAGAAGTGCATTGTTGGAACCGGACTGGAACGCCAAGCGGCTCTGGATTCGGGGGTTTCAATTATAGCCGAACGCGAGGGAAAGGTCATTTCTACTGATACTCACCAAATGGTTTTCTCCGGTAATGGAAACACTATAAATATTCCATTAGTTATGTACCAACGTTCCAACAAAAATACTTGTATGCACCAAAAACCTCGGGTTTCGCGGGGTAAATACATTAAAAAGGGACAAATTTTAGCGGACGGTGCGGCTACCGTTGGTGGGGAACTCGCTTTGGGAAAAAATGTATTAGTGGCTTATATGCCATGGGAAGGCTACAATTTTGAGGATGCGGTACTCATTAGTGAGCGTTTGGTATATAGTGATATTTATACTTCTTTTCACATCCGAAAATATGAAATTCAAACTCATATAACAAGTCAGGGACCTGAAAGAATTACTAACGAAATACCACATTTAGAGGCTCATTTACTCCGCAATTTAGACAGAAATGGAATCGTGATGCTGGGATCTTGGGTGGAAACAGGTGATATTTTAGTAGGTAAATTGACGCCTCAGACAGCGAACGAGTCGTCGTATGCCCCAGAGGATAGATTATTACGAGCCATACTTGGCATTCAGGTATCCACTGCAAAGGAAACTTCTCTAAAATTACCTATAGGCGGAAGGGGTCGAGTTATTGATGTGAGATGGATCCAAAAAAAGGGGGGTTCCGATTATAACCCAGAAATGATTCGTGTATATATTTCACAGAAACGTGAAATCAAAGTGGGTGATAAAGTGGCTGGAAGACATGGGAATAAGGGTATTATTTCAATAATTTTGCCTAGACAAGATATGCCCTATTTACAAGATGGAACACCGGTTGATATGGTTTTCAACCCCTTAGGAGTACCCTCACGAATGAATGTGGGACAGATATTTGAATGTTCGCTCGGGTTAGCGGGAGATCTTTTAAATAGACATTATAGAATAGCCCCCTTTAATGAGAGATACGAACAAGAGGCTTCGAGAAAACTAGTGTTTTCGGAATTATATGAAGCCAGTAAGCAAACAAAAAATCCATGGGTATTTGAACCCGAATATCCAGGAAAAAGTAAAATATTTGATGGAAGAACTGGGGATCCCTTTGAACAACCTGTTCTAATAGGAAAGTCCTATATACTTAAATTAATTCATCAAGTTGATGATAAAATCCATGGACGTTCCGGTGGACATTACGCACTTGTTACACAACAACCCCTTAGAGGAAGGGCCAAACAGGGGGGACAACGAGTGGGAGAAATGGAAGTTTGGGCTTTAGAGGGATTTGGTGTTGCTCATATTTTACAAGAAATGCTTACTTATAAATCTGATCATATTAGAGCTCGTCAGGAAGTACTTGGTACTACGATTATTGGAGGAACAATATCTAATCCTGAAGATGCTCCAGAATCTTTTCGATTGCTTGTTCGAGAACTACGATCTTTGGCTCTGGAACTGAATCATTTCCTTGTATCTGAGAAAAACTTCCAGATTAATAGGAAGGAAGCTTGATCTGAATGAATCAGAATTTCTATTCTATGATTGACCGGTATAAACATCAACAACTTCGAATTGGACCAGTTTCTCCTCAACAAATAAGTGCTTGGGCTAACAAAATTCTACCTAATGGGGAGGTAGTCGGAGAGGTAACAAAACCCTACACTTTTCATTACAAAACCAATAAACCAGAAAAAGACGGATTGTTTTGTGAAAGAATCTTTGGACCTATAAAAAGTGGAATTTGTGCTTGTGGGAATTATCGAGTGATCGGAGCTGAAAAGGAAGACCCAAAATTTTGTGAACAATGCGGGGTCGAATTTGTTGATTCTCGTGTACGAAGATATCAAATGGGATACATAAAACTCGCATGTCCGGTGACTCATGTGTGGTATTTGAAACGCCTTCCTAGTTATATCGCGAATCTTTTAGATAAACCACTTAAGGAATTA